GACCCTAAGACTGCCATTTTTCCCACGAATAGGAATAGGAATAGAGCTAGTAATAGCTCTATTCCGCGTGCAATCATTGAATCCGAATTGTGGATTTTGTTCAATAGGTTAAGGAATTGCACAAACAATGCTTGCATTTTCATCGCCAATCGCCTTAGAAAAATAACGAAATAGATCTGGGCAAGCATGATAACCAGCTCGCTTTCTTTCTTTCGTAGCAAAAATACATAACATAGCAGAATCATTATTACGAGACCAAAAATGAGTACCATGACTAGGAATTTGCTTTGGATCATAGTAATCCTCCTTATTGAATCAAGTTTTATGAGTAGCGCCACTACTCCAAAAATTAATAATATTTTGAATATATATATAACCAAAAAATGGCAGTATTGTCAAGCGGACGATCTAGCCAGAATCTTTTTTCCATGTATTCGAATTCTTTCTATTCTATCTATTATATTCTATTTATTTCGAATATTTTTTCTATTTCTTTCTATACGGAAATTCGCAGATAGATTATCGATCTGACGCAGTGGAATGAATAGCCACTGTCTATTTTTCCTCCTTTCTTATAAGTGGAATCGTTTTCTATACGATATATATTAACTCGATTATCTCAGTCATTTTTTTGATGACTTTTTTTTGTTCGATTCGCTGCCATTCCAGTCGAATAAGTGAAATAGAGAATAAGTGAAATAGATAAAGGTTGATCTATTTCACTTATTTTCATTTTCATCTTCGTCATCAGATTCAAAAAAGTTCTTTCTTACCCAAATGATTATGATCAATATGAATTCCAACAACTTCATGAAGAAAATCATGAAGAAAATGTGCCCAACTAACCAACCAGCCAAACTACTTCTTACAAATAAGATCCTCTTTTCGTTGTCGTTGTTATAGCGAGAGAGACAAAAGTTGACTAATCCGGGGATCATTGAATCAGGTTCAAGGTACGGGTTGCATAATTGCACAAAGAAATTAATAATAAATTCCAATTGAAGGCGGAGCACGTACTTTCTTTTAGTGATAAGATCGTGAGGATCCAAAAAGCGCCTGTTGCGCAAAGTTTTTCGACTAGTCCAGAAGAGTTGAACGAAGAATGAGCCTAGAAATAACATAATGATGCTATGAGGTTGAACCAATCCTTCATGGAGCGGCCTATTGTAGATCGATGTGAACATCACGAACTGTCCCGTAACAAAACCAGTCATTGCTGCTACCCGTCTCTGGTTGTCTTTTATGAAGAACTGTTTGTCTTTTATGAAGAAACTGGCTACAACGAAGAAATAGCCGAGACCTACGGTGGCTGTGGTCATAAATCCACAAAAGAGTCCACCTCCAATCACTGAATTGAGTATTTTGTTCACTAGCAAGAGTAAAAATTCTTTCATTTTCATAGGAATCCTCCTTATTGAATTAAGTTTTATGAGTAGCGCCACTACTCCAAAAATTAATAATATTTTGAATATATATATAACCAAAAAATGGCAGTATTGTCAAGCGGACGATCTAGCCAGAATCTTTTTTCCATGTATTCGAATTCTTTCTATTCTATCTATTATATTCTATTTATTTCGAATATTTTTTCTATTTCTTTCTATACGGAAATTCGCAGATAGATTATCGATCTGACGCAGTGGAATGAATAGCCACTGTCTATTTTTCCTCCTTTCTTATAAGTGGAATCGTTTTCTATACGATATATATTAACTCGATTATCTCAGTCATTTTTTTGATGACTTTTTTTTGTTCGATTCGCTGCCATTCCAGTCGAATAAGTGAAATAGAGAATAAGTGAAATAGATAAAGGTTGATCTATTTCACTTATTTTCATTTTCATCTTCGTCATCAGATTCAAAAAAGTTCTTTCTTACCCAAATGATTATGATCAATATGAATTCCAACAACTTCATGAAGAAAATCATGAAGAAAATGTGCCCAATTAACCAACCAGCCAAACTACTTCTTACAAATAAGATCTTCTTTTCGTTGTCGTTGTTATAGCGAGAGAGACAAAAGTTGACTAATCCGGGGATCATTGAATCAGGTTTAAGGTACGGGTTGTATAATTGCACAAAGAAATTCATCATAAATTCCAATTGAAGGAAGAAGAGGCGCTTTACCACACGCCTTCGTTTACTTACCACGGGCTTTCTTTTATCGTTAAGATCCAAAAGCGGCCAGTTGCGCAAAGTTGTTAGACTGGTCCATAAGAGCTGAACCAAGAAAAATGCCAGAAAGAACAAGAACATTTTTATGCGATGAGGTTGAACCAATCCTTCATAGAGCGGCCTATTATAGACCGATGTGAACATCACGAACTGTCCCGTAACAAAACCAGCCATTGCTGCTACCCGTCTCCGGTTGTCTTTTATCAAGAAGCTGGGTACAACCAAAAAATAGCAGTTCATACCTACGGCGCGTGTGGTCATAAATCCACAAAAGAGTCCGGCTCCAATCACTGAATTGAGTATTTTGTTCACTAGGAACAGTAAAA